ATGGAACATACATATCAATATGCGTGGATAATACCTTTTCTTCCACTTCCAGTTACTATGTCAATAGGATTTGGACTTCTACTTATTCCGACAGCAACAAAAAATATTCGTCGCATGTGGGCTTTTCCTAGTGTTTTACTCTTAAGTATAGCTATGGTGTTTTCAGCCAATCTGTCTATTCAACAAATAAATGGAAGTTTTATCTATCAATATCTATGGTCTTGGACCATCAATAATGATTTTTCCTTAGAGTTTGGATACTTGATCGATCCACTTACTTCTATTATGTCAATACTAATTACTACTGTTGGAATCATGGTTCTTATTTATAGTGACAAGTATATGTATCACGATCAAGGATATTTGAGATTTTTTGCTTATATGAGTTTTTTTAATACTTCTATGCTGGGATTAGTTACTAGTTCAAATTTGATACAAATTTATATTTTTTGGGAACTTGTGGGAATGTGTTCTTATTTATTAATAGGGTTTTGGTTCACACGACCAATTGCAGCAAGTGCTTGTCAAAAAGCTTTTGTAACTAATCGTGTAGGGGATTTTGGTTTATTGTTAGGAATCTTAGGTTTTTATTGGATAACAGGTAGTTTAGAATTTCGGTATTTGCTCGAAATAACTAATAACTTAATCCAAAATAATGGGGTCAATTCTTTATTTGCTACCTTGTGTGCTTCTTTATTATTCGTCGGTGCAGTTGCTAAATCCGCACAATTCCCCCTTCACGTATGGTTACCTGATGCTATGGAAGGACCCACTCCTATTTCGGCTCTTATACACGCTGCTACTATGGTAGCAGCAGGAATTTTTCTTGTAGCTCGGCTTCTTCCTCTTTTCATAGTCATACCTTATATAATGAATTTCATTTCTTTAATAGGTGTAATAACACTATTATTAGGGGCTACTTTGGCCCTTGCTCAAAGAGACATTAAAAAAAGCTTAGCCTATTCCACAATGTCTCAATTGGGTTATATTATGTTAGCTCTAGGTATAGGTTCTTATCGAGCTGCTTTATTCCATTTGATCACTCATGCCTATTCAAAAGCTTTATTGTTTTTGGGATCCGGATCTATTATTCATTCAATGGAACCTATTGTTGGATATTCACCAGATAAAAGTCAGAATATGGTTCTTATGGGTGGTTTAACAAGATATGTTCCAATTACAAGAACTACTTTTTTATTGGGTACACTTTCTCTTTGTGGTATTCCACCTCTTGCTTGTTTTTGGTCCAAAGATGACATTCTTAATGATAGTTGGTTGTATTCACCAATTTTCGCAGTAATAGCTTATTTCACAGCAGGATTAACCGCATTTTATATGTTTCGGGTATATTTACTTACCTTTGATGGGTATTTCCGCGTTCATTTTCAAAATTACAGTAGCACAAAAAATGGTTCCTTCTATTCCATATCTCTATGGGGAAAAGGAATTCCAAGAGGAGTCAATCCAAATTTACTTTTATCAACAATGAATAAAAAGGTTTCTTTTTTTGCAAAAGAAAGATCAAAAATTGATAATAATGTAAGAAATAGGATACGATACTTTAGTACTTACTTTGGAAATAAATACACTTCCATGTATCCTCACGAATCGGACAATACTATGCTATTTCCTCTTCTTGTATTAGTACTATTTACTTTGTTGGTTGGATCAATAGGAATTTCTTTTGATCAAGGAGTAATAGATTTTGATATATTATCGAAGTGGTTAACCCCATCAACAAATCTTTTACATTCAAGTTCTAATTATTCTGTAAATTTGAATGAATTTTTTACAAATGCAATTTTTTCGGTAAGTATAGCAATTTTCGGACTATTCATAGCATATATTTTATATGGATCCGCTTATTCATTTTTCCAGAATTTGGATTTAATCAATTCATTTTTAAAAGGGGGTCCTAAAAGAATTCTTGTGGACCGAATAAAAAATGTGATATACAATTGGTCATATAATCGTGGTTACATAGATATTTTTTATACTAGAGTTTTTACCGTGGGGATAAGAGGATTAACCAAACTAACTCAGTTTTTTGATAGACGTATAATTGATGGAATTACAAATGGTGTTGGTGTTGCAAGTTTTTTTATAGGGGAAGGGATTAAATATATGGGAGGTGGGCGAATCTCGTCTTATCTAT